CCTATGGATGAAGATATGGTCTCTATAGACCCCATTGAATTTCATTCAGAGGAGGAACCTTATATAGATCGCATCTCTTTTTATCAAAGAAAAACGGGTTTAACTGAAGCTGTTCAAACGGGCGTAGGTCAACTAAATAGTATTCCCATAGCAATTGGAATTATGGATTTTCAGTTTATGGGAGGTAGTATGGGATCCGTAGTAGGTGAGAAAATCACCCGTTTGATCGAGTATGCTACTAATCGATCTCTACCTGTCATTATTGTGTGTGCTTCTGGAGGAGCACGCATGCAAGAAGGGAGTTTGAGCTTAATGCAAATGGCTAAAATATCTTCTGCTTCATATGATTATCAATCAAAGAAAAAGTTATTCTATGTATCAATCCTTACATCTCCTACAACTGGCGGAGTTACAGCAAGTTTTGGTATGTTGGGAGATATCATTATTGCTGAACCTAATGCCTATATTGCGTTTGCAGGTAAAAGAGTAATTGAACAAACATTGAAAAAGACAGTACCCGACGGTTCACAAGCGGCTGAGTATTTATTCCATAAGGGCTTATTCGACCCAATCGTACCACGTAATCCTTTAAAAGGTGTTCTGAATGAGTTATTTCAGCTACATGGTTTCCTTCCGATTCAAAAAAGATTTTAAAAAAGATTGAAATTCTTCATTTTCAAATGGAAGTATAGCACTAACTTCAGTTATTTTTCTTTGTAGCGAATAAGCATTTAGTTCATTAGAATTAAAAAAACAAAACTAAGAAGATGGTGTTTTCTTTGGGGACATCAGTTATAAGTGTAGTAAGAGTCAGAAGTTTTGGATAATTACTTTTTGACCCGGATCCTTTTTTTATTCTACCTCTCTTCCTGATTAGGAATAAGCATCCCTCTATCGACAAGATAAAAAAAGATATCGAAAAAATGAAAAGAAAATAGTAAAAAAGAAGAAATTTGAAATCAAATAAAGAAAATAGAAATATTCAAATAACAAATAATAAGAATATAGAGGTTCTTTCTATTTACCGAGAATCCCCTTTTTTCACTAGGAATCCCTGTTTGTTGGATAATATTGGTTAAAGTCGGGAACTCATAAGAAACTCTTTTCTATCTTTCCTTTCAAAACAAAAAAGGTGTTTTGAAAGGAAAGATAGAAAGACGATGAAGATAAGGATGGGAGAAGAAGAATCCAATTTCTGAAAGCGGATTCTTATACATATTCGTGTAGAAAGAGGGATAGGTACACTTCATTTAGTTCTACATTCGTTATTGATTCTTAAATACTTCATATTAAGATTATCTTAATATTCTTTCTAATAGATAGACTTATCATAAGATATCTTTATAATTATAATTTATAATTATAATAGGTACAAATATGAAATCGAGGTACCCATTCTATGATAGATTTGAACTTTCCCTCTATTTTTGTTCCTTTAGTGGGCCTAGTCTTTCCGGCAATCGCAATGGCTTCTTTATCTCTTTATGTCCAAAGAAATAAGATTGTCTAAATATGATGGGACAAAATCTCATCAATTTCTTTCAACATAAATTAAATGATTAAATTCAAAATGATCAGCAAATCTTTTTTGAAAAAGATTTGAAATAGAAACTCAATGTATCTAACCAATTCTTCCTAATGGTTCCCGTCGGAATGCTGCTAGTTGATGAAAGTTACTTCGGGATCAAGCAATAAAGTCGAGTCAAATCCATTTGGGTTATTCTCTCAATCTCAATCGAATGCAACTGGATCTAGTATAGTATGAACTGGCGATCAGAACATATATGGATAGAACTTATAACGGGGTCTCGAAAAACAAGTAATTTTTGCTGGGCCTGTATCCTTTTTTTAGGTTCACTAGGATTCTTAGTGGTTGGAACTTCCAGTTATCTTGGTAAAAATCTGATATCCGTATTTCCGTCTCAGCAAATTCCTTTTTTCCCACAAGGGATCGTGATGTCTTTCTATGGGATCGCAGGTCTATTCATTAGTTCTTATTTGTGGTGCACAATTTCATGGAATGTAGGTAGTGGTTATGACCGATTCGATAGAAAAGAAGGGATAATGTCCCTTTTTCGTTGGGGATTTCCTGGAAGAAATCGTCGCATCTTCCTTCGTTTCTTTCTGAAAGATATCCAATCAATCAGAATGGAGGTGAGAGAGGGTCTTTTTCCTCGTCGTGTCCTTTATATGGAAATCAGGGGCCAAGGAGCCATTCCCTTGACCCGTACTGATGAGAATTTGACTCCACGAGAAATTGAACAAAAAGCTGCCGAATTGGCCTATTTCTTGCGCGTACCCATTGAAGTATTTTGAAATGAACTGAAGAATAAATCTCAGCATGAGAGAAGGAACTTAATACATCTCAAAAGCAGGAGGACGTATATGGAACAATATTAATAAAATATAATATAACTAATCAAATAAAATCTATTTTCAAATAGATTAAGGAGAATATAAACTATTTGTACACAAAAACTCTTTTTTATACGCATACACATGGCGTCCAGCTTCACTCTTTATACTAGTAAAAGGTCTAATAAGTATAGATTCATCAAATATCCTAACATATCTTTTGTTTTCGTAAAACATAATTCCTCTTTTTAGGCCTTTGGATTGATACCCTATCCCCGCGCTGCGGTTAGACAGTGAAATCTTTCAAATTCGAAATAGAAATAAAAGAATTAAGGGATCCGGTAGGGTTCGTCTTTAAATCCAAAATCTATTCGTTAGTTCAAATGGGTTTTCGAGTCTTCATGGAAAGGAAGAAATGAAGAGGAAATCGGTTACAATTTGCCTAATCGAGATCTCTGGAATATGGAAAGAATATTGACTTCTTTTTTTCTTCATTCGAAAAGGGCCTTCTTCTATGTTCTATTCTAGATTATTCTAGATCCAAAGACTCAATTCTTACACAAAAACAAAAATAGGAAAAGATCCATAGGTTCGATACCTTGTTCTTGTTAGAGTTATAGGCTCTTGTTATATAACTCGTGCTTCATATCATAGAAATCTCAGATAGAATCGACGAATGAAACAGGTTCATTAACAATTCACATCACAGATACAGAATGAAAAAAAAGAAAGCATTGGTTTCCCTCCCATATCTTGTGTCTATATTCTTTTTGCCCTGGTGGGTTTCTCTCTCATTTAAGAAATGTCTAGAAACTTGGGTTCTTAATTGGTGGAATACCAGGCAATCCGAAATCCTTTTGAATGATATTCAAGAGAAAAATGTTCTAGAAAAATTTATGGAATTAGAAGAACTATTCCTGTTGGACGAGATGATAAAGGAGTACTCGGAGACACATATGCAAAGGCTTCGTATAGGAATGCACAAGGAAACAATACAATTGGTCCAAAGACACAATGAATCTCATTTCCATATCATTTTGCATTTCTCTACAAATCTAATCTGTTTCGCTATTCTAAGTGGTTATTTTGTTTTGGGTAATGAAGAACTTTTCATTCTCAATTCTTGGATTCAGGAATTTCTCTATAACTTAAGTGATACAATCAAAGCTTTTTCGATTCTTTTAGTTACTGATTTATGGATCGGATTTCACTCGACCCATGGTTGGGAACTAATGATTGGTTCGATCTACAACGATTTTGGATTGGCTCAGAATGATCAGATCATATCTGGTCTTGTTTCCACTTTTCCAGTGATTCTAGATACAATTGTGAAATATTGGATCTTCCATTTTTTAAATCGTGTATCTCCTTCGCTTGTAGTAATTTATCATTCAATGAATGAATGAATAATTCATTAGATCTTTTGATATCAATCAAATCAGAATCTTTCTTCGTGTATAAAGAAATCCTTTTTAATCTTACTTATTCTTTATACTTCTACCTTTTCAATTCAAGGTATTCATACTATATTCCATCAGTACAATTCTTTCAGTACAATCAATACAATGGCAAACTCGTGGATAGGGAATTCTACTAGTTACCTATCGAATTTATTGTAGAAATTCCGGGGATCAATGATTGGACCATGCAAAATAGAAAGACTTTTTCTTGGGTAAAAGAACAGATGACTCGATCCATTTATGTATCGATCATGATATATGTAATAACTCGAGCATCTATTTCAAATGCATATCCCATTTTTGCGCAGCAGGGTTATGAAAATCCACGAGAAGCAACTGGGCGAATTGTATGTGCCAATTGCCATTTAGCTAATAAGCCCGTGGATATTGAAGTTCCACAAGCTGTACTTCCTGATACTGTATTTGAAGCAGTTGTTCGAATTCCTTATGATATGCAACTGAAACAAGTTCTTGCTAATGGTAAAAAGGGAGCTTTGAATGTAGGAGCTGTTCTTATTTTACCCGAGGGATTCGAATTATCTCCCCCCGATCGTATTTCTCCCGAAATGAAAGAAAAGATGGGCAATCTTTCTTTTCAGTGTTATCGTCCTAATAAAAGAAATATTCTTGTGATAGGTCCTGTTCCCGGTCAGAAATATAGTGAAATCGTCTTTCCTATTCTTTCCCCCGACCCTGCTACGAAAAAAGACGTTCACTTCTTAAAATATCCCATATATGTAGGTGGGAACAGAGGAAGGGGTCAGATTTATCCTGATGGTAGTAAGAGTAACAATACAGTTTATAATGCTACATCAGCTGGTATAGTAAGCAGAATAGCACGTAAAGAAAAGGGGGGATATGAAATAACCATAGTTGATGCATCAGAAGGACGTCAAGTGGTTGATATTATACCTCCAGGACCAGAACTTCTTGTTTCAGAAGGTGAATCCATCAAGCTTGATCAACCATTAACAAGTAATCCAAATGTAGGAGGGTTTGGTCAGGGAGACGCAGAAATAGTGCTTCAAGATCCATTACGAGTCCAAGGCCTTCTGTTCTTCTTGGCATCTGTGATTTTGGCACAAATCTTTTTGGTTCTGAAAAAGAAACAGTTTGAAAAGGTTCAGTTGTACGAAATGAATTTCTAGATCTAGAGATTCCTTAAAAGAAAGTTGGTAAAAGTGC